GAGAACGGATTCTTTAATTAAACTTTCCGGAATCGATTTCTGTTTTTCAGTTAAACGAAAACCTCTTTTATTCTGGAGCAACTTCTTTAGTCTGCACAATCTAAAACCATAGATGTCGTTTTTAAAGATGAGGTTGTAGATGAGATCCGAGATTCGACAACCTGTCCCCTTTCTTTGTCACAAAGAGAAAGTTGCGAATTTCATTTGGATATTAGAAGTGTTACCATATATAACACAAACATTCTCCACCTATTCTTTCTAATCGAGCCTCGCGGTCTGTCATTAGACCTCGAGAAGTAGAAAGAATTACAATCCCCATCCCCCCTAAAATTCTAGGAATTCGTTGATAGTTAGAATAGATTCGTAGACCGGGTCGACTGATGCGTTTTAAATTTAAAACTTTTTGATTTCTATAAGGCTCGTCCCGATTCCTTCTATAACGTAGGGTTAAAACCAAAAACGATTTGTTGTTTTCTTGATGTTTTCTCACATTTTCGATAAAACCCTCGCGTAAAAGTATTTTAACAAGACTTTCGCTGAGATTCGTAAATGCTATTCGAACCACTCTTTTTGTATTCATCTCAGCATTTCGTATCGAGGTTAGTATGTCAGCAATAGTATCCTTAGCCATAATGGATTAAAGTATTGGTCCCTCCCAATTTTGATATAATCAACATGTTTATCTTGTTTTTTCTTTGGTTATGACTATGCATTTTTCAAGGTATATGCGTGAGACACAATCTACTACCTGAATCTTAATTGATTTCTTTCAAATAACTACCCTAAACATAACTATATTCGTTCTGGAATGATATTATTATGGAACTAGATTAGGGCCTCGTTTTATAATACTTCGGGAGCTAATGAAACTATTTTGGTAAAATTGAACTGTCTCAATTCCTCTGCAATCGCACCAAAAACTCGAGTGCCTTTTGGATTGCCTTCTTGATCAATGACAACTGCGGCATTGTCATCATATCGTATTATCATACCGTCGTCGCGTTTGAGTTCTTTACAAGTACGTACAATTACAGCTCTGACCACTTCTGATCTTTCTAGCGACATTTTCGGAACTGCTTCTTTGATCACAGCAACAATAACGTCACCAATATGAGCATATCGACGATTGCTAGCTCCTATGATTCGAATACACATCAATTTGCGAGCCCCGCTGTTATCCGCTACATTCAAATAGGTCTGAGGTTGAATCATATCATTTTTTTGATTATTTTTTTTAGGCAAAGTAAAGGGCGAAGAAAAAAAGAAATATTGTTTGTCCAAAAAACCAAACCTGCACCTTCGATTCGTTTGTATCCCCAAAAGCGATTTTTTTTACTTTTGCCTTTTTCTTTTACATTTCCAAATTTTATCCCGAAAGAATGAATTGAGTTTGTATAGGCATTTTGGACGCTGCTATTGAAATAGCCCTTCTAGCTATATTTTCTGTTACGCCACCGATTTCATAAAGTATTCGACCTGGTTTAACAACAGCTACCCAATATTCAGGTGATCCTTTACCCGACCCCATACGTGTTTCGGCGGCTCTGACTGTAACCGGTTTGTCTGGAAATATACGGACCCATATCTTTCCACCGCGGCGTGCATTTCGTGTCATTGCCCGTCGACCTGCTTCTATTTGTCTAGATGTGATCCAAGCAGGTTCAAGTGCCTGAAGAGCATATTTACCGAAACAAATATAATTACCTCGATAAGAAATTCCCTTCATTCTTCCTCTATGTTGTTTACGGAATCTAGTTCTTTTGGGGTTATAGTTGATGGTTGGGTTTGAATTCCATCTCTACTCCAGAATCGGACGTGAGAGTTTCTTCTCATCCGGCTCCTCGCGAATAAAAAGATTCGAAAATAGGGAATTTTAAGGAAATTTAGATAGACGAGAATTTTAATTAAGATAGACTTGGAGTTCATATGATATCCATCGATTTCATAAGTATAAATAATATATTGAAGTATGGAGTTCAGCGAATCGATCCCAAATCTGGTAGTAATTTGTATCTTCTTTCTGTCATATAGTGAAAGACCTAAAAGAACTATTTCTATGAAATATAGATATATATATAATTTTATTGGTTTTGAGAATCTTAAAATGAATCTTTCTTTTGTTTTCTCCTTGAATTTAACCGCCTTAGCATCTTTAATTGATCCAAATTTAGTAATCCAAGAAAAGAAAGGTTTCGCGGGCGAATGTTGACTCTTTTAATTCAATTTCAATTTAGGTTGTAGCCATAATTTCTAACTTTTTCGAATAGATGAATTGATCTCGGGTCCGTTCCGCCATCCAGATCAATGAATCATTAGAATTCGTGTTCAATCGAATTTTTGAGATCCACAGATTCCGTCGTTCTCATCGCTTCTTACTTAATGTTTAGGTCTGAATTCTGCAATGGAGCGCAATGAAAGTTGTGCGTGAGTCAATCTTCTCAGTCTTTATTGACTCGAAGCTCGTGATTTTTTTGTTCTCTGGACGGATTTATTTTAGTAT